CTCAACTATATCAACTGTACTTAAACTGTTAGATAATCATAGTAGGTGATAACATCACTGTTACCATCGCTATTTCAGAACCGTACATGAGATTTTCACCTCATACGGCTCCCCTAGGGCCATAAATAAATCTAAGGACCGAGTCGGTATTATTTATCTTGATATATTTATAGGATAAATAGGTTCCAAATCTAGCAAAGGTCCTGAATTAGACCGCTTAAATTCTGTCTGTTATATAATAATAAATAAAAAAAAACTACGTCTGAATCGATCTTATCCTTTATTTAATAAATTTAATAAATAATTTAAATTCTTATTTGTTAAGTAATAACCTTTAGTCTTCAATAAAATACTGCTTGTAGAAATATCAATAACCCGTCGTTTTCAATTATGAAAAATAATTAGACATTCTATTAGTTTAGTTGATGAATTATGACACTAATTCTATCTCCATGACTATGTATATAGGAAAGAAAGAATAAAATAAAAGAATAAAAAAAAGATCTCTCTTTTTTTTTTTGTAATTATATTTTTTCTATTTTTTTTTTTTCATTTTTTCATTCCTATTCTTCTTTCTTTTATTAAAAAGAAAGTGGGGATTCTAAGAAAAAGGGGGAGCTTACAAAATAAAGGATTATTTCGTTTCCGATAGTCATTTATTTTAATTGGTGGATAGGAGTATACTCTGGATCGGAATCGTGGGGAGTACTGCCTGATCATTTCTACTAACTTAAAGCCCCAATTAGTATTCTTTTTATATTATGTGTAAATGTCCTTTGGGATAAATTACATAATCGCTATTACTAATCCTTTGCGTAGTTTGGCATTTCTAACCATCCACTCATTTTTGCTAAACCCTTCGCTTTATGGTAATGCAAACAAATGTTAGTGAAAACCGAATAGGGTTGATTTTTTTGAACCCGCTTCAAGCTAGGATGACATGACTAATCAACCAATCTTGGGGTAAACGGTCTCTTCTTCTTCTGTTTATTTATGCTCAACTCTTTAATTCTTCTTATACATCGAAGACGAGACTCAATAATTTTACTGCAAATATATATTATATAGCTGTTTTCTTTCACTCATATAACTATATAATTTAATATAATTTAATTCATTAATCCAAAAATCCAAATAATGAATTAAAAATGAAGATATCTATGCAATTTATTTCAACTCTTTTTCTATAACGACTAGAAAGAAAGGAATAGGGAAAAGTTTATGTTTCAACGAATCGCACGTAGAGCTATTGATAATACACATAGGGTTAATGGTATTTCATAACTAATCGATTGAGCAGCAGCTCGTAGACCACCTAAAAAGGAATATTTATTATTTGAACCATATCCTGACATAAGAAGTCCAATGGGAGCAATACTTGAAACCGCAATCCATAAAAAAACCCCGATATTGAGATCGGATAAAACAAGGCGATAGTCAAAAGGAATTACTGAATAACTTAGTAGAATTGATATGACTGCTATGGATGGTCCGATACTGAATAAACGAGTATCTCCTCTAGATGGAAGAAGATTCTCTTTGAAAAGTAGTTTTGTCCCATCTGCTAGAGCTTGAAGAACTCCTAAAGGACCGGCGTATTCGGGTCCAATACGTTGTTGCAGCCCTGCGGATATTTCTCTTTCTAACCATACAATTACTAGTACGCCTATTGTGATTCCCAATACAAGAGCCAAAATAGGAACAAGCACCCATATAATTCCATAGACCTCTTTTAAGGATTCCACTCTGTAAAAAGAATTGATATCTTGTATTTCCGTTGTATCAATTATCATTTCAACGATCAACTTCTCCCATAATGATATCTATGCTACCTAGTATTGTCATAATATCAGCCAATTTCATTCTTTTAACTAACTGAGGAAGAATTTGCAAATTGATAAAACCCGGCGGGCGAATTTTACATCTCCAAGGAAAACCACTCTGATCCCCTATCAGAAAAATTCCCAATTCGCCCTTTGGGGCTTCGACTCTCACATAAAGTTCTTGTTTCGGCAATTCAAAAATAGGAGAAGGTTTTTTACTAATGAATCGATATTCAAAATCATGCCATTCTGGATACCTTTCTCTATCAAAGTATCGGATTTCTAAATTCTCATAGGGCCCCCCAGGAATTCCTTCTAGAGCCTGTTGAATAATTTTTATGGATTCTGTCATTTCACCAATTCGGACTAAATAACGAGCTAATGAATCCCCTTCTTTTTGCCATTGGACTTCCCAATCCAATTCGTCGTAACACTCATAATGATCAACTTTACGAAGATCCCATTGTATTCCGGAAGCTCGCAGCATTGGTCCTGATAAACCCCAATTTATTACTTCGTCTCTACCAATAATTCCTACACCCTCAACGCGTTCTAAAAAAATAGGATTTCGTGTAATAAGTTTTTGATATTCAGTAACTCCTGTAAAAAAATAATGGCAGAAATCCAAACATTTATCTATCCAGCCATAAGGTAGATCAGCCGCTACCCCTCCGATACGAAAATAATTATGCATCATTCTCATACCAGTGGCAGCTTCGAATAGATCATATATGAATTCTCTTTCTCTGAAAATATAGAAGAAAGGAGTTTGTGCACCAATATCTGCCATAAAGGGTCCGAGCCATAACAGATGAGAAGCTATACGACTCAATTCCAACATAATTACTCTGATATAACTGGCTCTTTTAGGTACTTGAATATTTCCTAACTGTTCTGGCCCATTTACAGTTATTGCTTCTGTGAACATAGTAGCTAAATAATCCCAACGAGTTACATAAGGCAGATATTGTACAATTGTTCGGTTTTCCGCAATTTTTTCCATTCCTCTGTGTAAATAACCCAATATTGGTTCACAGTCAATAACATCTTCACTGTCCAGAGTAACGATGAGTCGAAGAACACCATGCATTGACGGGTGGTGGGGGCCCATATTGACTATCATGAGATCTTTTCTTGTAGCTGGTATATTCATAAGTTTTTCCTCGATTCATTCTTCCATGAATTGCGTAAAACGAAAAAAAATTCATCAAAATTCAAGATCTAATAAATCAAATAATTAAAAATGACTCTTCAAATTAACGAAAAATTAAAAATTAACGAATTCTTGATTCCCGAATACCCAACCTATTAATTAAGTTTTTATAACGTACTCTATTTTTCTTTGACAAATAAGACAGCAGCCGTTGACGTTTTCCCAGAATTTTACGTAGACCTCTTTGAGATAAATAGTCTTTTCTGTGCAATTCCAAATGTGAAGTAAGTCGTCTTATTTTATTGGTGAAACTCAATACTTGGAATTCAACGGATCCCCTGTTTTCTTCTTTTTCTTCTTGCGAAATGATTGAGATGAATGAATTTTTTACCATAAAAAGGAATCGCCCCTCTCTTTTTTGAGATATTTTTATCGATATATATATATTTCATATTTCTTGATCAGTAATAATAATGCCACTCATTTGAATTTGATATACACAATAATCTTAATTTCGTTAAGAATTCATAATTTTGTCAAATAAAATTACTTAATTTATTACTCAATAATCAATCCCATTTTTAAAATTGGATTCGGATAGGATATCCTATACAAAAGTATAGTCTATTTCTGTACTCACAAAAAAAAATAAACAATAATTTAGACTTAAAAAAAATCAGAAGATTTTGTTGATTCATTTTAGATCGAATTAATATTAATATAATGACTTTTCAATCGCGGATACATACGAATCCTTGTCATACTGAAACGACTGCCATTATTGGTATCAAACCAATAGCGATTCATACAAGCTAAATCTTCTAATCGATAATTGGGCCAAAGAAAGAACTTTAATTTAATTAGTTTAGTTTTACCTCTATCAAGATTTTTTCTTTTATTCAACAAAACTTGATCGAAATTTGTTACCTTATTTCCATTGCATCCATTGCAAAATACTGTATTTCTATGGATATTGTTTCTATTCCTAGAATTGAAAAAAATTAGAATTCTCAATTTTCTACGATGCCTCGGGGATAAAATATTTTCAAGAACAAGCAAATCATAATGATTTTTGTCTCTATTTCCATTCATTTTTTGACGTATTGCAATGGATTCATAAAAATTCTTCTTATTTTTATCAACATAGCCATAGCTTTTTTCTAGGTATCTTTGATTAATTTGATGCTTACTCTTATGAACCAATGAAATACCTATGGTTTGATATATAATAAAATTTCCATCATTTTTTACAGACAGGCGAACTGGTTCGATAAGCAATATTCCCTTTTTCATCACTTCTGTAAGAGGTAAATCCTTATGGACCGTCATAATATCCAGATCCATTTCGTCCCTTTGAATAGCGGATATAACAATTTCTCTTGGATTTGTCATTCTAAGCAGGAGACAATATACTTTGATGTTATTGATGATTCTTTGATTTAAATAATCATCCCATCTCAATTGAAAATTCAAATACCTTTTTAGTAAGAGCTCAAGCTCTGCTTCTATTTTATTCCTGTATTTCTTTTTGTTTCTACGTTTTTTCATGTCTGATCCCATATAATCTTCTTCAACATCTTTTTCTTTTTTTTTTTCTTGGTTTGAGAGAGCTGATTCAAGATCTGCTTGGTCCGCTAATTCTTTTTCTCCTTGATTTTGATTTTCTAATTCAAAAGTCTTTTTTTCATTCAATAATATAAAAATATCGCTTTTTTTCTTTCCAGTGATACTTTTATGTTTCTTAACATTTTTATTTACATTAAAATTGAAAAGAAGTAATTTGATTGGTATGACCCACGGTTTAATCTTATATGTATTATAAAGTATCACAAATTCTGGGAATAACCAAAGTTCTAGATTCGATATGGGACGACTTATTATTTCTTCATTCATTCCCATCCAATCCACAAGAGGTTTTTTTTGATTGAATGGGTTAATTTTTTGATCTTGATGAATCGTGAAATAAAATAGACCTTTCTTTTTCTTATCAATTTTATCGATTATTTGATAATTATTAACCCCAGTCTTAGTCTTAGTATTTTTATTTCTGTTGGTGACAGTATCAATATCGACCCAGGCCCTAATATCGGTCTTCTTTCTAAGACAAAAATTAAGAATTTTCCAATCAAAATATTTTCGATCCATATCTTTTTTTCTATCTATACTATCATCTTCTCCTAGATAATTATTGATAAGGATACCACCTTCCAGCATATCAAATAGTTTGCGTTTAGGCGTATTGGAAGTATAAGAAATCTCTTGGTTATTATTTACTTGTAATGGCAATCCATAAATATATGAGTCTTTCTTATCCTCATAATTAATCGATTTATATGAAAAAAGATCATATCTATATTGTTTTTTAAAATTTTCTTTTTGATTTAGTAATAAATCTATTTCAAATTCAAAATCATTTTGTTTTTCATTTTCATAATGAATTAATCGGTTTTTTTCATATGAATCACATTTGTTTAAATCTTTATTTTTAGCCATACGGCATTGATATTGATTGACTCTATTTCGCCATTTTTGCGGTACTAATCGTGACCATCTAATCTGAGATAAATCATATTGATATTGATAATGATCCTTTAGCCAGTTTTTCCATTCATTAATTACAGAATTTCGAAGGTTCTTATGTTGTCTTAATTCGGAATCAAATATTTCTTGCGTTCCAACAAAATACTCTTTTATTTCATTCTTAATAAAAAAAGATGTTCTGTAATATTTAAAGACAGATCTTAACTTATATAAATTACTGACTTGGGTTTGTGATAATTTGTAGAATACATATGCTTGTGACAAGTAAGATAAGTCCAAAAAAATATGTGAATTCTTATTAATACAAGGTGACCCTTTTATAGTTGAAATAAAGTTAATTATACTTTGATTTGTTTTATCAATTCTTTCTCGATTTGCTTCATTATTGTAAATGTATTTATTAATAATTTTTTTTGTTAATTCAATAAAAAGCTGTGCATTGATTCTAGGGGTATTAATGATACGCAGAAAGATATCTATGTATATCTTTTCAATAAAAAATATTAAAAAATGGTGGGATTTACGAAGTAATCGAATATTTTTTCTTTTTAATATCCGCCAAATATTTTTTGGTGATTCTAATCTTTTATCTTCATAACTTATTTTGTTAGGGTTAAGATTTATCTCTCGAGTTATAAACTCTCTTTTCTTGTCTTTTTTCATTTTTTCTATTTGATTTATGATTGTATTTGTTCTATTAGTTAGATTTTTAATTCTTTTTTCTGTCAATGAGTAAGTTGCCCAATCCATAGACCGAATTTCAATAGACGATTCGGGAATAATTTTATTATGTATTATCGAATTTGTTTCTTTTTTAGTTTCACTCAATTCATATATTCCTAGTTTTTTCAATCCAAATAATATAATTTGGTTTCTTTTTGAAAATTCTTTTATTATTTTTTTTAGAAATATAATGCTTTTGAGGACCCATTTTTTTGTTTCTTTTGCTACATTTATAAATGTAGCATTTATAAAAAATTTTGTTCTTTCTTTTAAAACTCTTAGAACTAAAAAACATTTTTTTTTTAATTTTAATTTTTTTTTTTCGAATTCTTTAAAAATGGGTTCAAAAAGGGAAAGTTGTTTTCGGGGAGAACCAAAAGGCAGTTCAGCTTCCGTTCCCAAAACTGTTAAAAAACAAAAATCATTTTTTTGTCCTTTCCCTTTCTTTTTAATTGGATCTTTATGAGGGGATCGTAACTTAGATCTGTGCCAAGGTTTCAGACGAAAAGGAAATAGTATCTTTATCTGAATACCGTCTGTTAACCATTTTTTCGGAAATTCTTTTTCGGATAATTGAACGCCATTATAGGTGCATTTAACATGGATTTCTTTATTCAAATCCTTTAAATCCTCGGACCATTCGGGAAATTGAAATAATAATATACGAACAATATTTTTAGCTATTATTAATGAAGGTAATAGAATATATTTTCTAAAAATTGATTGGATTACTAATAAAAAACCTCTTATTACTTGAGCAAAGAAAAAGCTATCCCAAGCTTCTGCTATTTCTATACGAATTTTTTTATCTCTTTTGTATTTTTCGTTTTTGTCCTCCTCTTTTTTCTCACTTTCTTTTGTCTTTTCCTTTGTATAATCCGAAATTTTTAATTCCTTATTTTTCCAATTTAAAAAAATGATTTTCATCAGCTCGGGAATATCAAAATAAAAAAAAGGGGGTTTGTCTAGTCTATCCAAAAAAAGAGGGGAGTGCACATTTGCTTGAAACAGTTCCCAAATAATCGTTTTACGTCTTTGAGCCCGCACAGAGCCCTTTATTATATCTCGACGAAAATCCGATTGTTGTGAATAACGTATCAAAGCCAACTCTTCAGCTTCATCAGGATTATTAGTCTCTTTGTTATTAGTATAAGGATCGGTATTCTCCGGAATATCAGTAAAAATCACGACACGTTTGGCTTTTCTTGAACGAATTAGATAATTCGTTGGCCCATTTTTGTCATTTTCTACTTCCTGTTG